TGGATTCACTCTTATGAAGCAACAAGAAAGAGGGAAGAGGATCCAGTATTTTATTCCATGAAGGAAGTATCCTGCAAATCATTGATTTAATTTAGAGTAATAAACTAATAAAACCTTAATCAAAACTACTCAACTAGCCTAAAAATAAAAACCACCCTTCAACGGGTGGGTATACATTTTTTTTTACAAAATTTCTGTAAGTCCGAAGTTGAACTTAATTGAAAAAGTCAAGCAATTCTATTTGCTCACAAGAAATTTGCCCCCCGCCATACTTTCTTTCCCTCTGTTGGTCCACTACCGCGACCGAACCTAAACAAAGGAAGTCCAAAAGATAGACCCGAATAAAGAATAAATAGTAATCTTTGACAAAACAAATAAGAAGAAAAAGGATTCTTACTTCGATACAAGAAAAGAAGAATCGACACAAGAAAAAGGCATTTTTGCCTTTTTCTTGTGCCCAATAGAGGATTAAGAAGACCCTCAATTCCTCCTAAAAGGACTTGCTCCTTTTATTGTTCTCGCCTCTGCCTTGGATCCTCTTCTTTTGCATGAGATAGAAATAAGGAATTCCAGAAATCGAGGCTTTTTTCTAACTTGATCGTAAGAAATCCCAGGATCTAGAAATTCATTTCGTACAATTGAACCTTTTCAAACTGTTTCTTTTTGAGAACCAAAAAAACTTGTGCCAAAATAACAGATGCGAAGAAGAACAAAAGGCCTTGGACGCGCAATGGATCCTGAAGCACTATTTCTGCATCCCCCTGACCAAACCCTCCTACATTAGGATTGCTTGTTAATGGTTGATCAAGCTTGATCGATTCCCCCTCTGAAACTAGAAGTTCTGGCCCGGGAGGTATAATATCAATCACTTGGCGTCCATCCGACGCATCGACTATGGATATTTCATATCCCCCCTTTTCTTTACGTAGTATTTTTTTTACTATACCTGTTGACGTAGCATTATAGACCGTATTGTTACTCTTGCTACCATCAGGATAGATCTGTCCCCTTCCTCGGTTTCCCCCTACATATATGGGATATTTTAAGAAATGAACGTCTTTTTTCGTAGCGGGATCGGGAGAAAGAATAGGAAAGACAATTTCACTATATTTCTTACCGGGAACAGGGCCTATCACAAGAATATTTTTTTTATTGGGACGATAACTCTGAAAAGAGAGATTTCCTATCTTTTCTTTCAACTCAGGAGAAATACGGTCGGGCGGCGCTAATTCGAATCCCTCGGGCAAAATAAGAACAGCACCCACATTCAACCCTCCCTTTTTACCATTAGCAAGAACTTGTTTCAGTTGCATATCATAAGGGATTCGAAGAACTGCTTCAAATACAGTATCAGGAAGCACTGCTTGGGGAACTTCAATATCCACAGGCTTATTAGCTAAATGGCAATTGGCACATACAATTCGTCCAGTTGCTTCCCGCGGGTTTTCATAACCCTGCTGCGCAAAAATGGGATATGCATTTGAAATAGATGTGCAAGTTATTACGTATATCATGATCGATACAGAAATCGATCGAATCATCTGTTCCTTTAACGAAGAAAAAGTATTTCTATTTTCCATGTCCAATCGCGGATCCCGGAATTTCTACAATAAATTAGATAGGTAGCTAAGCTAATCTAGTTCCCTATACACGAGTGAGTCTGTTGTCATTCTACTGCAACAGTTGTACTGGAATGATGAATACCTTGAGCAGGTAGAAATAGAAAGAATTTTGCTAAAAAGGAAAGGAAAAGACTTTCTTTCTAAAGGAAGAAATATGCTAATTTGATTAATATTAGGAAAAATATTAGGAAATCCAATGAGTGAGTTTATGCTTCACTAATTGAATGATAAATGACTACAAGTGAAGGAGATAGACGGTTTAAACAAAAAAAGACCCAAAATTTCAAACACGTGTCTAGAATCACAGGAAAACTACAAACAAAAATGGTAAAAATTAGCTCGTTAGGAGCCCATCCAAGATTGTTGTAGACCCAACGAATTAGTAGTTCCCAACCGCGGGTGGAGTGAAATCCAACAAAAAAATCAGTAACTAAAAGAATAAAAAAAGCTTTTATTGAGTCATTTAAGTTATAGAAAAATTCCTGAACCCAAGAATTCAAAATGACAAGTTCTTCTTTACCCAGAAAAAAAGAACCACTTAGAATAGCCAAACAGATTATATTTGTTGAGAAATGCAAAATGATATGGAGATGATCCTCATTATCTATTTTGGCCAATTGTATTATTTCCTTGTGTATTCCTATAGGAGGTTTTTGTACATGTGTCTTCGGTTTCTCTTTTATCATTTCGTCCAAGAGAAAAAGTTCTTCTAATTCTATGAATCCTTCTAGAATCCTTTTCTCTTGAATATCAGTTAAGAAAGTTTCGGATTGCCTGGTATTCCACCAATTCTTAATCCAAAGTTCCAGACATTTGTTAAAAGAGAAAGAGACTCCCCAGGGCAAAAGTACGATAAATACAAGATATAGGAAGGAAGGCAATGCTTTCTTTTTTTTCATTTTTGATCTGTAAATTGAGTTGTTAATGAATCCGCTTCATTCGCCGACTCTATTTCATTCGCTGAATATATATGATATTTCTTTTCTTTGAAGCAAAAATTCTATAACAAGGTTTGAGACCTTGTGTTTGTATCTATTTCTCTTTTTGTATATGGAATTTAATTGTATTGGGTTCTTTCTTAGATCTAAATGGAGTGAAATAGAGAAATAAAAAAAAAAGGCCTTTCAGATAAAAAAGGAAGAATATTATGCCATATATCTCACTTGGACAAAACAAATTAGAAGCAATTTTCTCTTATCCTCGTTTGTTCCTTCCTTTAGATAAATACTCAAAAATCCCCTTACAATTGCAAAAAATTGCAATTGGTACTCAAAATACTTCAATTGGTACGCGCAAGAAATAGGCCAATTCGGCAGCTTTTTGTTCAATTTCTCGTGGAGTAAAAAACTTCTCATCAGTACGAGTCAAGGGAATGACCCCCTGGCCCCGGATTTCCATATAAAGGATACGACGAGGATAAAGACCCTCTTTAACCTGAATTCTAATTGATTGGATATCCCGCACGAGGAATCGAAGGAAGATGCGACGTTTTATTCCAGGGAATCCCCAACGAAAAATGCACACTATTCCCTCTTTTCTATCGAATCGGTCATAACCACTGCCTACATTCCACAAAATAGTGCACCACAAATAGGAGCTAATGAATAGGCCCGCGATTCCGTAGAAAGACATCACGACCCCCTGTGGAAAAAAAAGAATTTGTTGAGATGGAAGTACCGATATCATATTCTTACCAAGATAACTGGAAGCCCCAACCGCTAAGAATCCTAATGAACCTAGAAAAAGAATACAGGCCCAGAAAAAATTACCTCTTTTTCGAGAACCTTTTAGAAGTTCTATCCATATGTGTTCTGATCGCCAATTCATGTTAGATATGCTAAATCCAGTAGCGGTCAATTGAAATTGAGAGAATAAGCTAAATGATTTTGACTTTACTTTTTTTGATTCTGAAATAGCCTTCAGTAGCGAGTACTCCTGTGAAAAAATTGGTTAGATACATTGACTTTCTATTCAAAAGGAATTCGTGGATCCACTTAAAAAAACTCGTTATACTCGGCTACGCATATGCACGCATTTATGCTCGTAGCCTATATCTGCATCCATAGACGTTTTTCATTTGTGTGTAGAAAGAGCTACATACCCTATCATATTATATTACTTACACAAAAAAATATCTGTATTATGATCCTGGAAATACATTAAGAAAATTTGGCTCCGTCGTTTCTAGACAATCTTATTTTTCTGCACATAAAGAAATAAGGAAGCCATTGCAATTGCCGGAAATACTAAGCCTACTAAAGGCACGAAAATAGAGGGTAAGTTAAAATCTGTCATAGAATATGTGTCTCAATTCAAATTTACTATTTCTATCTATTCGAAATATATCTTAAGATTCTTATGATATAATTAAGTATATCTATTATAAGGAATATTGACTATTGTTTTTTTTAGTTTACAAAATAAAGATTTTGTATAGAATACTATTTTTTTTGGAATACTAAAGTATTCCATATCTATAAAAAAAATGAATAGAATAGCTAATAAGAAAATTGCAAAAAAGGGGAACTAATTAAAAATATTTGATTTTTCTTTTCCCATTCTCATCGCCTTTCTATCCTTCTAATCGAACTTGAAATTGAATTCAAAAGAAAGCTATTGTGAAAATAAAAGAAATATTTCTTTCAGAATACCTTTTAATTTCACTTTAATTTCATTTTAATTTAATATTGAATTTCTCTATCTAGAAGTGGAATAGAATAACCCGGTTGAAGGGCAATGATCATACGTCGGTAATGCATTGTATGTCCCAGAATAGGTCCCATTCTTCTACCCTTTCCGGGTAGTCGATGGCTATTCACAGCTACTACCTTAACACCAAAGAAGAGTTCGACCCAATTCTTTATTTCTGTCTTAGTGAATCCCGATTCGACATTAAAAGTATATTGATTCTTTCCCAATAAACGAAGACTCTTTTCTGTAAATACTGCGTATTTGAGTCCATTATCGTATGATAATACTATATTTTTATTTCTATTTGTTTATTGTATTATACCTTTCTATATTCTAGATATATAGAATAGAAGAATCTCGATTTGTCAAGTCTCATGATCGTATCAAGATCTATTTAAATTAAATTCGGCTCAATCTTTTTTAGAAAAAAGATTGAGCCGAATTTAATTGCAATCAATTAGAAGAATAAAGAAGAATTACTGCATTTCGTAGCTGATTTTTTCTCTTTCTATTTTGCTTTTATTTTATTTAGAACTTCTTTATATCTAGTTTTATCTACTTATCTATGGTATCCACCGGCTCGAACTCAAATTTGATCGCCTTCCATACTTCACAAGCTGCGGCTAGTTCAGGACTCCATTTGCAAGCTGCTTTGATAATTTCATTACCTTCACGAGCAAGATCACGCCCTTCGTTACGAGCTTGTACACAGGCTTCTAAAGCCACACGATTAGCTGCTGCACCAGGTGCATTCCCCCAAGGATGTCCTAAAGTTCCTCCACCAAATTGTAATACGGAATCGTCTCCAAAGATTTCGGTCAGAGCTGGCATATGCCAAACATGAATACCCCCTGAAGCCACCGGTATAACACCTGGCATGGATACCCAGTCCTGAGTGAAAAAGATACCACGAGAACGATCTTTTTCAATAAAATCATCGCGCAATAAATCAACAAAACCTAAAGTTATTTCGCGTTCCCCTTCTAACTTACCTACTACTGTACCGGAGTGGATATGATCTCCCCCCGACATACGCAATGCTTTAGCTAATACACGGAAATGAATACCATGATTCTTCTGTCTATCAATAACTGCATGCATTGCTCGGTGAATGTGAAGAAGTAGGCCGTTGTCGCGGCAATAATGAGACAAAGTAGTATTTGCAGTGAATCCTCCAGTTAAGTAGTCATGCATTACAATAGGAACCCCTAATTCCCTTGCAAATGCAGCTCTCTTAATCATTTCTTCGCATGTACCTGCAGTCGCATTCAAGTAATGCCCCTTGATTTCGCCGGTTTCGGCTTGTGATTTATAAATTGCTTCAGCACAAAAGACAAAACGGTCTCTCCAGCGCATAAATGGTTGTGAGTTTACGTTTTCATCATCTTTGGTAAAATCAAGTCCACCGCGTAGACACTCATAACACGCTCTACCGTAATTTTTTGCGGATAATCCCAATTTTGGTTTAATAGTACATCCCAATAAAGGACGACCATACTTGTTCAACTTATCCCTTTCAACTTGGATACCGTGAGGCGGACCCTGGAAAGTTTTTGAATAAGTAGGGGGAATTCGTAGATCCTCCAAACGTAGAGCGCGTAGGGCTTTGAAACCAAATACGTTACCCACAATGGAAGTAAACATGTTAGTAACAGAACCCTCTTCAAATAGGTCTAATGGATAAGCTATATAACAGATATATTGATCTGGCTCCCCAGGAACGGGCTCGATGTGATAGCATCGTCCTTTGTAACGATCAAGACTGGTAAGTCCATCAGTCCAAACAGTTGTCCATGTACCAGTAGAAGATTCCGCAGCTACTGCAGCCCCTGCTTCTTCAGGCGGAACCCCGGGCTGAGGAGTTACTCGGAATGCTGCCAAGATATCAGTATCCTTGGTTTCGTACTCCGGGGTGTAGTAAGTCAATTTATAATCCTTAACCCCAGCTTTAAATCCAACACTTGCTTTAGTTTCTGTTTGTGGTGACATAAGTCCCTCCCTACAACTCATGAATTAAGAATTCTCACAACGACAGGGTCTACTCGATATGGATTAGGCGTAAATGAAACCTTTACAAAAATCTAAAAAAAAACATATTCAATTAATATCAATTCATTAAATAATAAAAAAAGGAGTATGCTTAAGTTAATGAATATGTTTCATTCATATATAATGCGTACACCCTGTGTACGTTCTATCCTATAGGAATTCTACTATAGGAATTCGATAGAAATTGAGTTGTTGTTATGGTAAGTTAACACGGTTCGTTATTAAACCATGGATTTGATTCACCAAATCCATCATTATTGTATACTCTTTGATAGATATAGCGCAACCCAAACCAATCCCTAATCCTTATTTTACAATTTTTAAAGTTCTTAATAGGCCCCTTTGATATTTTGAATCTAAATACCTAAATACTAAGAAAATTGTCTGTTGACAGCAATCTATGCTTCACAGTAGTATATATTTTGTATATCGAAGTCCTAGATAGGAAGGTAGAGTAGGCACAGATCCTTCACAAAAGGCAAAATTTATATGAAAAAAAGATTGATTGAACTTTCCAACGGACTCATTCCATAAGTAAACAATTGAATGGGATTCGCTTGGGCAACGAAATCAAGTGCTAGTCCCCTTTTCTTTTTTATTGAATTAACTAATTCATTTCCTTTTGAGTTTTGGATTTTTGGATATTTTTTTGATTTGATTTGGCATTATTCAACAAAAAAAAAAGAAAAATTTCGAAAAATTCCTTTTTTTTTGAAAATTATGTGATAATTATGAGAACCAATCCTACTACTTCGCGTCTCGGGGTTTCCACAATTGAAGAAAAAAGCGCAGGGCGTATTGATCAAATTATTGGACCCGTGCTGGATATCACTTTTCCCCCGGGCAAGTTGCCTTATATTTATAATGCTTTGATAGTCAAGAGTCGAGACACTGCCGATAAGCAAATTAATGTGACTTGTGAGGTACAACAATTATTAGGAAATAATCGAGTTAGAGCTGTAGCTATGAGTGCTACAGACGGGTTGATGAGAGGAATGGAAGTGATTGACACGGGAGCTCCTCTCAGTGTTCCAGTCGGCGGAACTACTCTCGGACGAATTTTTAACGTTCTTGGGGAGCCTATTGACAATTTGGGTCCTGTAGATACTAGTGCAACATTCCCTATTCATAGATCTGCGCCTGCCTTTATCGAGTTAGATACGAAATTATCTATCTTTGAAACGGGTATTAAGGTAGTCGATCTTTTAGCTCCTTATCGACGTGGAGGAAAAATCGGACTATTTGGGGGGGCAGGAGTAGGTAAAACAGTACTCATCATGGAATTAATCAATAACATTGCTAAAGCTCATGGAGGTGTATCCGTATTTGGCGGAGTAGGGGAACGAACTCGTGAAGGAAATGATCTTTATATGGAAATGAAAGAATCCGGAGTAATTAATGAAAAAAATATTGAGGAATCAAAGGTAGCTCTAGTATATGGCCAAATGAATGAACCACCGGGAGCTCGTATGAGAGTTGGTTTAACTGCCCTAACTATGGCAGAATATTTCCGAGATGTTAATAAGCAAGACGTGCTTTTATTCATAGATAATATCTTTCGTTTTGTTCAAGCAGGATCGGAAGTATCTGCCTTATTAGGCAGAATGCCCTCCGCAGTGGGTTATCAACCTACCCTTAGTACAGAAATGGGTTCTTTGCAAGAAAGAATTGCTTCTACCAAAAAGGGATCCATAACTTCGATCCAAGCAGTTTATGTACCTGCGGACGATTTGACCGACCCTGCTCCTGCCACAACATTTGCACATTTGGACGCTACTACCGTACTTTCCAGAGGATTGGCTTCCAAGGGTATTTATCCCGCAGTCGATCCTTTAGATTCAACCTCAACTATGTTACAGCCTCGGATCGTTGGCAACGAACATTATGAAACTGCGCAAAGAGTTAAGGAAACTTTACAACGTTACAAAGAACTTCAGGACATTATCGCAATTCTTGGGTTGGACGAATTATCGGAAGAGGATCGTTTAACTGTAGCAAGAGCACGAAAAATCGAGCGGTTCTTATCACAACCGTTCTTTGTGGCAGAAGTTTTTACCGGTTCCCCAGGAAAGTATGTTGGTCTTGCAGAAACAATTAGGGGATTTCAACTAATCCTTTCCGGAGAATTAGACAGCCTACCCGAACAGGCTTTTTATTTGGTGGGGAACATCGATGAAGCTAGCACGAAAGCTATAAACTTAGAAGAGGAGAGCAAATCGAAGAAATGAAATTAAATCTTTATGTACTGACTCCTAAACGAATTATTTGGGATTGTGAAGTGAAAGAAATCATTTTAGCTACTAATAGTGGCCAAATTGGTGTATTACCAAACCACGCCCCCATTAACACAGCTGTAGATATGGGTCCTTTGAGAATACGCCTCCTCGAGGACCAATGGTTAACGGCGGTTCTGTGGAGTGGTTTTGCGAGAATAGTTAATAATGAGATCATCATTTTAGGAAATGATGCAGAACTGGGTAGTGACATTGATCCAGAAGAAGCTCAACAGGCACTTGAAATAGCCGAAGCTAACTTGAGTAGAGCTGAGGGTACGAAAGAGTTGGTTGAAGCGAAGCTAGCTCTCAGACGAGCTAGGATACGAGTCGAGGCTGTCAATTGGATTCCCCCATCCAATTGAAGACAATCCAAAGGTTTCGTTGCGTTGATACAAGGAAAAAGGAAAGAAGGGTAGAAAAAGTTATTAGATAGCGAAACGAAGTAAGTCCAATGCTATCTAGTAATTTTTCTACCTACCTACCTACTATTGGATTTGAACCAATGACTCCCGCCGTATGAAAGCAATACTCTAACCACTGAGTTAAGTAGGCAACTTATCACTACAAAAGAAACCCCATTACTTGGATCGATTATAGATCGAATCCTTTTTATAAGCAATACCGCTATGTTTATGTTATTTATTCGTATCTTTATGTTATTGTTATCGTATGTTTATGTTATTGTTATTATGTTTATGTTATTGTTAACCCAATCCCAATATAGTAAACAGATCAAAGGAATAGCCTCTGGCATTACAGAATATTCATCTTGACAAGAAATTATCTATATGTTAAGATATCTCTGACAAGGGCTATAGCTCAGTTCGGTAGAGCAACTCGCTTACACGTGCGCCAATGCTTTTCAAGGGAACTTATTATGCAATGAACATAATTGAACTTATTGCAAAATCAATGTCTTACTTCATGGATTCGAAAGAATAGGAGAACAGTAGCCTGACAAACAGTCGATTCAGTCCGATTCAGGTGCCAATTCAGGTGCTTAATCAAATAGAACCCCGATTGATTTCCTAATTGATAAGGTAAATATCCAACCCACTCAATGCTAGGCGTAATGAGGATAAGGGCCTCCAAAAAACTTCTTTTCGTTCTATGAACTTTAAGGTGTATGAAGTCTCATAGTAAACTCTTGCAGCGGAACGATAGAGACTCCATTTCACTTAGGTTGATTTAATTTAGGCCGGAGGCAGACCTAAGTCAAGGTAATCCTCCTTTGAAACACTTTGGTATTGCTCCTAGATAGATCATAAGACAAATAATCAATCAGAGCACAGGGAGCCATCTTATTATCTTTCCCTAAAGAAAAACTATGGCGGATTAACTGATCTTTACATCAGTTGATGAAAGAGCCCAATGCAGAAAAATAAAAATGCATGTTGGGTCTTTGAAACAGTTCGAATCATTTCGATAATAATCCGTTTGATCTGTTTTACCGAGAAGGTCTACGGTTCGAATCCGTATAGCCCTAATATATACGTCTTTTTTTTTTTTCATTTTAGGATGGATATCTTATGTTTCCTTTAGTATAGTTTTATTTTCCTTATTTAGTACTTGTTTATGTACTCGACGGTCGATTGCGCCATAGAATAGAGATAAAAGCATTACCATAGGCTCATTCATCGAAAATCATAGAGATAGGAAAAGAAAAAAGAATTTTGATAAAAAAAATAGAAGGAAGGATCCCTTAACAGATTTGAATTCCATCCTCCTTCAAATAGGATATGCTCTAAGTCCCTATACTTTCCTATAATGACTGCAACGATTTTCTCCATTTTGTGAATTCCTATTTTGTTTGAAGTATATTACTATATATACATTATCCAAACTATATATACATTATCCAAATATACATTATCTAAATCGATCCACTTTAAATAAAATCGAAAGAAAAAAAAAGAAAGAGTAAATAATAAAACTGGATATTCTGTTTCATAATTCTGAAATAGAGTTCTTTTTTTTTAGTATTACTTCTCATTATCATTAGGATGCATACATTAGTCATCCCATTTTAATTAGGTTCTAATCTAATTAGTAGTTAAGTATTTTCTTTTTTATTTAATAGTCTCTGACTATCATTAAATAAAGGGTGGAGCAATTATTTTTTTCTAGATATTTTGAAGAAAGCGAGACAAAGTGAAGCAAAAGGCTTTGTATAAGAATTAGGTCTATATCATATCTAAATAGAAGAGAAATCCAAAAAAATGGAGTGGGGATTCCATTGGATGAATCCTTAAGGAAAGACATGTTACAAAAGAAAAAAAGGCTAAAGTAAGCCACTTTTTGCCTTTGGTTTGAGCAAAATAGATTCTTGTTTAACCGAAGAAAAGAGAGAAGTTCTGGATAAATTGACAATGTCATGTCAACTTGAATTGACTAATTCAGTTCCGCCTATTCCACATTAATGGGAGTATATTTATGTTTCTGCTTCACGAATATGATATTTTTTGGACATTTCTAATAATAGCAAGCCTTATTCCTATTTTAGTATTTTGGATTTCAGGACTTTTAGCCCCGGTTAGTGAAGGACCAGAGAAGCTTTCTAGTTATGAATCGGGTATAGAACCCATGGGGGGGGCTTGGTTACAATTCCGAATACGCTATTACATGTTTGCGCTAGTTTTTGTTGTTTTTGATGTGGAAACGGTCTTTCTCTACCCTTGGGCGATGAGTTTCGACATATTGGGTGTATCCGTTTTTATCGAAGCTTTCATTTTTGTGCTTATCCTAGTTGTTGGTTTAGTTTATGCATGGCGAAAAGGAGCCTTGGAATGGTCTTAACTGAATATTCAGACAAAAAAAAAAAAAAAGAAGGAAAAGATTCGATTGAGACAATTATGAGTTTGATTGAGTTTCCGTTACTCGACCAAACAAGTTCCAATTCTGTTATTTCAACTACACCAAACGATCTTTCGAATTGGTCAAGACTCTCCAGTTTATGGCCCCTTCTATATGGTACCAGTTGTTGTTTCATTGAATTTGCTTCATTAATAGGCTCACGATTCGACTTTGATCGTTATGGATTGGTACCAAGATCAAGTCCTAGGCAAGCGGACCTAATTTTAACAGCTGGTACGGTAACAATGAAAATGGCTCCATCTTTAGTGCGATTATATGAGCAAATGCCTGAACCGAAATACGTCATTGCTATGGGAGCCTGTACTATTACGGGGGGGATGTTCAGTACGGATTCCTATAGTACTGTTCGAGGAGTTGATAAGTTAATTCCTGTGGATGTCTACCTGCCGGGTTGCCCACCTAAACCAGAGGCTGTTATAGATGCCCTAACAAAACTTCGTAAGAAGATATCGCGAGAAATAGTTGAGGATCGAACTCTATGTCAAAGTCAAAAGAAAAATCGATCTTTTACTACCCGTCACAAGCTTTATGTTCGGCGCAGTACTCACACAGGAACTTACGAACAAGAATTGCTCTATCAATCACCATCTACTTTAGATATATCTTCAGAAGATATATCTTCTGAAACTTTTTTCAAATCCAAAAGTCCAGTATCTTCCTACAAATTAGTGAATTAGGAGGGGTTCTTTTGTGCAGAAAAAGAAAGAGCAGTGCAATCTTTCAAACTTGCATTTGAAATGTGAAATATTTACACAAAGGGGGAGAGATCAAGACAATGCAACAGGGTTGGTTATCTAATTGGCTAGTCAAACATGAGGTGGTTCATAGATCTTTGGGCTTCGATCACCGAGGAATAGAGACTTTACAAATAAAAGCGGGGGATTGGGATTCCATTGCTGTCATTTTATATGTATATGGTTACAATTATTTACGTTCCCAATGTGCTTATGACGTAGCACCCGGTGGATCTTTAGCTAGCGTGTATCATCTTACGAGAATACAGTATGGTATAGATAACCCAGAAGAAGTATGCATAAAAGTCTTTGCCCAAAAGGATAATCCTAGAATCCCATCTGTCTTCTGGGTTTGGAGAAGTGCTGATTTTCAAGAACGCGAATCTTATGATATGGTGGGAATTTCTTATGATAATCATCCACGTCTTAAACGTATCTTAATGCCTGAAAGTTGGATAGGCTGGCCCTTACGTAAGGACTATATAACCCCCAATTTCTATGAAATACAAGATGCTCATTGAATGATAATAAATTCATGTTCACTTATACAACACAACTCCAGATTTTATTCAAGTCAAGGAGTATTTTTACGTTCTGTTCCTAGACGAAACGAAATACTTATAATATTCTAATTAATTCCTATTATATTATACAAAAAGGTCCAGATAGACTGAACAAAAAGGGCTTCATTTCGATTTTCCAATTTGGAAAATCACATATTCGTTTCCTTCGTATGAACAGAAAAATACAATGACTCAAAGAAGTTCCTACCACGAACTTTGTACCGCGCGTATTACTTAGAACAACTAGGAAAGTTAGAACAACTAGGAAAGTAGGATAAGCAAGAATAAAAAAACATTCTTCGGAATAGCGGCATACAAAATTAATAAGAAATGCAAAAATGAAGAAAAGGGCACCTAATCTCCCCTCTTTCTATATCTATACCATAAAGAAAAGAACCAGAGATTTTAAGCCTTTTCTAAAAAGAAAAAAGAAGTGTTTAGAGATTTATCTACTTACGCTATACTATGCTATATTAATGAATATGTACCCCAATCCATCTCAAGATATTTGTATCAATATCTATTCGGTAGATCCTTTTTTTTCTGTGCCAGGAACCAGATTTGAACTGGTGACACGAGGATTTTCAGTCCTCTGCTCTACCAACTGAGCTATCCTGACCCTTTCTTGTGCATCATCCTAGTAGAGTATTTGCATCTATGTCAATTAAAGGGACTAAAAAATCGAATTAATAATCGAGATTCCTTGCCGCTACTCTAATAAAAAGGAAATCATCTATTTAATGAATAGCATAAGATTCATTGAGTTCTCGTCGCACTCCTTTGTGAAAGAGTAGAATGAGAAAGCTAATGAATCTTAAACCCATTGATAAAAGAAAAAAAGGATAACTACTATGGTTAGGGAATAAGGTTAGGGAATAAAAGAAGGTTTGGGGATAGAGGGACTTGAACCCTCACGACTTATAAAGTCGACGGATTTTCCTTTTACTAGAAATTTCATTGTTGTCAGTATTGACATGTAGAATGGGACTCTCTCTTTATCCTCGTTCGATTAATCCACTTTTTAAAAGTAAAGATCTCGAAAACAATGAATTGAAGGATTTGATTACTCAATATTCGATTGGAATGGATTCACAATAATTCTAAAAAAATTCAGAATTTTCTATTTCATAATCATTCCAAATTTCATTCTAAAAAAAATCAAATAAAGAACCTATATTATGATATGGGTTCCGTGATTAATCGTTTGCTATGTCAGTATCTATACGTGTGTATTATATGTATAAAGCCCTTCTTTCTCTAATTTCGAGGGAGTTCCACTACCAACACAACGTAATTACTTCGATTCGTTAGAACAACTTCCATTGAGTCTCTGCACCTATCCTTTTCTTTTGGGTTCTAGTTTGAGAACCACTTGTTTTTTCAAAAAAGGGATTTGGCTCAGGATTGCCCATTTTTCATTCCAGGGTTTCTCTGAATTTGGAAGTTAACACTTAGCAGGTTTCCATACCAAGGCTCAATACAATCAAGTCCGTAGCGTCTACCGATTTCGCCATATCCCCATTTTCCTTTTCTTTGAAACCAGGATTCCTTGTATAATTTCATCCATCTCTTAGTTTTTTTTGAATCATTGAATTCATTATTCGATGGAGTCTAGCAGCTCATCTCTATTTGAGAGACCCCGCTCGCTTATTGCGATTCAGAATTGAATTGATTCTATCGTTGATATATTTGCAATTCAATCGGAATGAATATATCCAAAAGTTTTTCTCTCTCCCACCTCCCCCCTGCCCTTTTTTAGAGCATTCCAAATCATACTATAACGTTTGATATTCATTCTTTTTTTCTCTAATCTGAATTCTAAATTTTATTTGCTATGATTCTTTCTTCTCCTTAGTGAAGTATTTATCCTTAAATAAAAAAAACAAAAAATCTCAAATCAAAAATGTATATAACGATCGAATGAAAATGCCAAGAGATTCGCATTTTCTCTTTATTATATTATTCATATATACTCTTCTTTATATATGCATTAGATTATTCGTCTGAGCCATATCAAATTGAAAATATCTGAAATCAAATTCAATATAGAATTTGGAATGGATTCTATTAGAAAAATCCATTTGCGAATTAGAGAAATAAAAAGAAAGTTCAATAAATTCTAGAATCCTATTTAAGAATATCATTTAGTTAAGCATATCAAGCTAACTTTATCTTTTTGGAATTCTAGTATTTTTTTTTCTAATTCTAAGTAGAACTTCCAATTTCGAACTAGTTAATAACTAAGATTAATAATTAAGATCTGACATTTTACAGATTCCCTATATATATTTCTATTTGTTACACTATTTCTGTTATGTAAGCCCACTTAGCTCAGAGGTTAGAGCATCGCATTTGTAATGCGAGGGTCATCGGTTCAAATCCGATAGTCGGCTTTTTTCTCTATCAATGTTCCATGAACAAGAATTTCTCTTTTTCTCCGAATTAAATGGGAAATCCAGGGTCTATTATGTCGTTCTACCTTACAATTTTGCTAGATACAAAGCATAAAAATAAATAATATATATACAAAAAAAAAATCCGGATGTTGATGAAATTCCATTTTTTGTGGTACTTTTAGTAGATTTTACTCTGTTTATCTTTTAGTTTAATTTAGTTTGAATTTCGATGTATTCTGTAATGTAAATAGAATGAAATTTATTGTGTAAAATGAAATTTCAATAAAATAATAAAAAAGGAGTCTTCATGTCCCGTTATCGAGGGCCTCGTTTAAAAAAAATACGCCGTCTGGGAGCTTTACCAGGACTCACTAGAAAAACGCCTAAATCCGGAAGTAATCAGAAAAAGAAATTCCATTCTGGGAAAAAAGAGCAATATCGTATTCGTCTTCAAGAAAAACAGAAATTGCGTTTTCATTATGGTCTGACAGAACGCCAATTACTTAGATATGTACATATCGCCGGAAAAGCAAAAAGATCCACGGGCCAGGTTTTACTACAATTACTTGAAATGCGTTTGGATAATATCCTTTTTCGATTGGGTATGGCTTCAACCATTCCTGGGGCCCGGCAATTAGTTAACCATAGACATATTTTAGTTAATGGTCGTATAGTCGATATACCAAGTTTTCGTTGCAAACCCCGAGATATTATTACTACGAAGGATAACCAACGATCAAAACGTCTGGTTCAAAATTCTATTGCTTCATCCGATCCGGGCAAATTGCCAAAGCATTTGACGGTTGACACATTGCAATATAAAGGACTAGTAAAAAAAATTCTAGATAGGAAGTGGGTCGGTCTCAAAGTAAATGAGTTGTTAGTTGTAGAATATTACTCTCGCCAGACTTGAACTTAACGAAAAAAGGAAAGGTTCATAGAATTTTTTTCCCCTTCCCCTTTCCCCTAACTAAATCAACCTAAGGCTCTTAATTCGTATTTTCCCGTTCACCTAGCAGAAATAGATTAACCCTAGGATCCTTTTTTCTTTTTTGTTATTTCCTTGATGTGTATTTTACATACCGCAGCACAGTAATTTGCTATAGAGAATTTCTATTAAATAAGGGTATTATTGCTGGAAGCAAATTGTTATTTAATTTGATACATTGTGATCGCTAACATTGATGAATTAATAGAAACGGAAAGAGAGGGATTCGAACCCTCGGTAAACAAAAGTCTACATAGCAGTTCCAATGCTACGCCTTGAACCGCTCGGCCATCTCTCCTCTATAATCTTATTATGGAAAATAAACTGAGTGAATAGCGAGTTTTCGTATTCCTGCAGTACAGGTACAGCCACAACAGCTCGGGGATTCCATAGCTCTATGGGAAAAATTCCTTTTCATCTAAGTGGAAGGATCCTGTATTTTTTTTTTTTTTTTACTAGGAATTCTGCTCCCTCGAAAAGTTTTTCTTTGGGGAAAACCAAAATAAAAAGAGAATAGAAGACTTCCTCTTATGGAATAAGAAAATTAAGGAACCCTAGAATTCTAGTTGCATAAGGTACGTTACGCCATACAATCTAAATATAAAAAAGGGTATGGGGCAATTAATGACTTTGAAAACGCGAAATAGCTGATGAGAGAAGTTATTGTTGAGAAATAGGAAAGTGGAATAAAATCCAGTCTTAGTCAAATATTTCATATCTCTTCTTGTCCAAACAGAAGGAAAAGGGCACAATTTGAGCTGAGCGGAAAATCCATACCTCTCTTATCCATTTAGAGCATATGGATCGATTTATAAGAATCGAATGTTTTGTTTTTATGTTATTTTGTGATAGAATGAAAAGAATTCTATATAGAATGGGTTGGGAATTATGCCTAGGTCCCGTATAAATGGAAATTTCATTGATAAGACTTCCTCGATTGTAGCCAATATTTTATTGCAAATAATTCCGACAACCTCCGGGGAAAAAAGGGCATTTACTTATTATAGAGATGGTGCGATTTGACTCTTTTTTTTTCTTTTTTTTAGCCCTACCTACATTTCATTCTTACGAGAAAGAGAGGGGGTTCGCATAGAGAGAACAAAATTAGTAAAGGAAACCCACGCTTGGGGAAGGTGAGGTGAACTAACAATTCCTTCTGTCGTGTATCCTCGATTGATGTGGCCTCAGATGCTTCAATTGTAGATTTGAGTATTGAGCGAAAGGTTACACCTACAGGATAGGTTCTGTATTACAGGCCAATCCGACTCTACTAGTACCAATAGGCAGCATAGGGGAGAAAAGCACTACACCTCGAAATAGGAATCAACAAAAGAAAAACTTTGTTAGAAATTAGCCCTTTCCTGATTGGTATCAGGGTTGGGAAGAATGGTTAGGATAACAAACAACCATCAGGTTTGTACTTTGGATACCCTTATAACCATCAAAGGTTGTTGAAGTGGCTAATTCCTCTAAATAGGAGGCGTTGAGAACAAAGAAATTCTTGGAGCTATCATTTTCCTCTAGCATTAATAGAATTCATTGGTGTTAAGAAAAACCTCTTGGGGGAAGGTTGGCTAGAGATTTCTTGGAAAAATACCAGCCCCCTTCGGGCCATAATGAGATGGGACTAATTCTATTTTTATTCTATAGATTTTTCGCTTAGTACTATGTACAGAAGGGAGAAGCCATATGAGAGTACAGAAGGGAGAAGCCGTATGAGATGAAAACCTCATGTACGGTTTTGGAACGGAGATTTTTTGAATAGAATGAACGACCGTAACGGATGTTAGCTCAATCCGAAGGAAATTATGCGGAAGCTTTGCAGAATTATTATGAAGCTACGCGACTAGAAATTGATCCCTATGATCGAAGTTATATACTATATAACATAGGCCTTATACACACAAGCAATGGAGAGCATACAAAGGCTTTGGAATATTATTTCCGGGCGCTAGAACGAAACCCCTTCTTACCGCAAGCTTTTAATAATATGGCCGTGATCTGTCATTACGTGCGACTATCTCCACTATAGAAAGAAGAAAAAAAAGAAAGGAGGAAATTTTCGAGTATTTACTAGAAAAAGGGCTTTCTACATAGGGATCGTCAAAACAACGATTTTATACCCTATCAGCTGTAGGAAGGAAGGACACTTCACGAGAATCAAAATAGGAAGAAAGTACAGCCTATACTACTATATCTATGGATAAAGCTGAAATTGATAGAGAAAACACCGTAAAGATCAATTAGTGAGCGACTGGGTCGATACAACTAAAAAAAAACTGCTTCATTATACCACGATATGGGACAAAATTTAGGAATCCGCTTATGTAATAAAGCCGATCCACTAAGGGATTAAGCAGCGGTGTAGTATCAGATCCCAAAGATAGTAAGTTCTTTTTTCTTTCTTATGGGATATGGGAAAAAGTCTTTTTCGAGGATTCTATAGAAATTTCATATATGAAAGAAACGAAACCGAGATAGTTACCTTTCAGAAATTTCGAACGAAGGATATAGGTCTATCTATGCTTCATTCTTCTGAAGGTGGGAGAAAAGATCAAACTGATTTTTGATCAAAATTAGGGTTTGAAACTTAGGTAATTAACTTCTTCTGCTTAACCCAAGAAGAAATGGGATTGATTTTTGAGAAATCAAATTCAGGGGAAATTAAGATAGCAATTTATGAGCCGTATGAGGTAGGAAACTCTCAAGTACGGTTCTAGGGGAAGGAGCTGCCTATTCCGACCGAGGAGAACAGGCCATTCTACAGGGCGATTCGGAAATTGCGGAAGCTTGGTTTGATCAAGCTGCTGAGTATTGGAAACAAGCTATAGCGCTTACTCCGGGAAATTATATTGAAGCACAAAACTGGTTGAAGATTACGAAGCGCTTTGAATTTGAATAAGACCACTCTCCATTTTCATAAAATGGGTGGTTTGGTTGTTGATCCATTAATCAAATAATTTAGGTAAGAAGATCAAATCCAGAATTTCACTATATCCCTTTCTTCTACCTTCGATTTTATATCATATTTCATAAGGATAAACAATAGGGATAGGCTCTGGAACAGAAGTAATAAAGCACATAAAAGGTGGCAATCTAAATATTCCTACCTAATATATCAGGACGGTCTTTTTAATAATTCTAATGAGTTATCTTGGAATTTGGAATCGCATAAAAAAATCTATATTATGCTCACTCAAGGAAAGTGGATGTAGATAGGGGCTTATATCCTCAAAAAAAAATACACTAGCTTCTTAAATGAAAACGTAAAAAAAAGATTTTTTTATTACGTCTGGAAATAATTTTCCAGAAGAACCAATGTCCGTTAGGCACCTAATCCTTATGTCATAATAGATCCGAACACTTGCCTCGGATTGACTTCAATATATAATTGTTCCAGTGAATAACTAAAAAAAAAAATAGAAGGACGGTAGATAGTAAAGAAAAGGACTAATCAGAATATCTATCTTTCAAAGATTCAATAAAAAGACAGTTGGCGGGTCTCTTTGTATGTCTTGTCCGGAAAGAGGAGGACTTAATGATTATTCGTTCGCCGGAACCAGAAGTTAAAATTGTTGTGGATAGGGATCCTGTAAAAACATCTTTTGAGGAATGGGCCAGACCCGGGCATTTCTCAAGAACAATAGCTAAGGGTCCTGATACTACCACTTGGATCTGGAACCTACATGCTGATGCTCACGATTTCGATAGTCATACCGGTGATTTGGAGGAGATCTCCCGAAAAGTCTTTAGTGCTCACTTCGGTCAACTCTCCATTATCTTTCTTTGGTTGAGTGGCATGTACTT